GCTAGCGTAGCTTAACATAAAGCATAGCACTGAAGATGCTAAGATGGACCCTAGAAAGTCCCGCATGCACAAAGGCTTGGTCCTGACTTTACTATCAGCTTTAGCACAACTTACACATGCAAGTCTCCGCAGCCCCGTGAGGATGCCCTTAATCCCCCGCCCGGGGACGAGGAGCAGGCATCAGGCACAACTTTTAGCCCAAGACGCCTTGCCACGCCACACCCCCAAGGGAATTCAGCAGTGATAAACATTAAGCCATGAGCAAAAGCTTGACTTAGGCAGTGCTAAGAGGGCCGGTAAAACTCGTGCCAGCCACCGCGGTTATACGAGAGGCCCTAGTTGATAAACACGGCGTAAAGGGTGGTTAAGGAGAGCAAAAATTAAAGCCAAAGGGCCTCTTGGCCGTCATACGCTACTGAGCGTCCGAAGTCCAAACACGAAAGTAGCTTCAATACTAGCCCACCTGACCCCACGAAAGCTGAGAAACAAACTGGGATTAGATACCCCACTATGCCCAGCCATAAACCTAGACGTTTTATCACAACAAACGTCCGCCAGGGTACTACGAGCGTCAGCTTAAAACCCAAAGGACTTGGCGGTGCCTTAGACCCCCCTAGAGGAGCCTGTTCTAGAACCGATAACCCCCGTTAAACCTCACCACTTCTAGTCATCCCCGCCTATATACCGCCGTCGTCAGCTTACCCTGTGAAGGTCTAACAGTAAGCAAAATGGGCACAACCCAAAACGTCAGGTCGAGGTGTAGCGCACGAAGTGGGAAGAAATGGGCTACATTTTCTGTCACAGAATAACACGAACAGCATTATGAAAACTAATGCTCGAAGGAGGATTTAGTAGTAAAAAGGAAATAGAGTGTCCTTTTGAACCCGGCTCTGAGGCGCGTACACACCGCCCGTCACTCTCCCCTGTCAAATAGCAACAAATGTATTTAACACCAAAGCACCGACAAGGGGAGGCAAGTCGTAACATGGTAAGTGTACCGGAAGGTGCACTTGGATCAAACCCAGGACGTGGCTGAGATAGTTAAGCATCTCCCTTACACCGAGAAGACATCCATGCAAGTTGGATCGCCCTGAGCCAAACAGCTAGCTTAATAACCAAAATAACTAAACAACGTAAATAACACAACATAACCGCAACCTATAAACTAAACCATTTTTCCACCTTAGTACGGGAGACGGAAAAGGTGCCCATAAGCAATAGAAAAAGTACCGCAAGGGAAAGCTGAAAAAGTAATGAAACAACCCATACAAGCACTAAAAAGCAGAGACTCAACCTCGTACCTTTTGCATCATGATTTAGCCAGTACACCCAGGCAAAGAGACCTTTAGTCTGAAACCCCGAAACCAAGTGAGCTACCCCGGGACAGCCAACATGGGCCAACCCGTCTCTGTGGCAAAAGAGTGGGAAGATCCCCGGGTAGAGGTGACAGACCTACCGAACTTGGTGATAGCTGGTTGCCTAAAAAATGAATAGAAGTTCAGCCTCGTGCCCCTTAAGCGAACCAAGCAACATCTAATTCAGCACAAAAAGCGAAACACGAGAGTTAGTTAAAGGGGGTACAGCCCCTTTAACAAAGAATACAATCTTAAACAGGAGGATAAAGATCATACTTCACAAAACACGTCGTCTCAGTGGGCCTAAAAGCAGCCATCTGAACAGAATGCGTTAAAGCTCAAACGACAAAAAGTTTATTATCCTGATAAAAAATCTCACTCCCCTAAATCTATTAGGCCACTCCATGCTGACATGGAAGAAACTATGCTAAAATGAGTAACAAGGGGACCCATCCCCTCCCCGGCACAAGTGTAAGCCAGATCGGACCAACCACTGGCAATCAACGAACCCAAAAAAAGAGGGCAGCGTAAAGAACAAATAAATTCAAGAAAACCTCACAGCACCAAAATCGTTACCCCCACACCGGAGTGCCACCAGGGAAAGACTAAAAGAAAGGGAAGGAACTCGGCAAACACAAGCCTCGCCTGTTTACCAAAAACATCGCCTCCTGCAAACCTCAAAGTATAGGAGGTCCAGCCTGCCCAGTGACCACAAGTTCAACGGCCGCGGTATTTTGACCGTGCAAAGGTAGCGCAATCACTTGTCTTTTAAATGAAGACCTGTATGAATGGCCAAACGAGGGCTTAACTGTCTCCCCTTTCAAGTCAGTGAAATTGATCTACCCGTGCAGAAGCGGGTATACGACTACAAGACGAGAAGACCCTTTGGAGCTTAAGGTACAAACCCAATCACGTTTAAACAACTCAATAAACAGCACAAACCTAGCGAAACATGGGATTTTACCTTCGGTTGGGGCGACCGCGGAGAATAAAAGATCCTCCATGTGGACTGAGCCAAAAAGCTTAAAACCAAGAAAGACATTTCAAAGTCACAGAAAATCTGACCAAATATGATCCGGCCCACTAAGGCCGATCAACGGACCAAGTTACCCTAGGGATAACAGCGCAATCCTCTCCCAGAGTCCATATCGACGAGGGGGTTTACGACCTCGATGTTGGATCAGGACATCCTAATGGTGCAGCCGCTATTAAGGGTTCGTTTGTTCAACGATTAAAGTCCTACGTGATCTGAGTTCAGACCGGAGCAATCCAGGTCAGTTTCTATCTGTAATGTTACTTTTCCTAGTACGAAAGGACCGGAAAAGAGGGGCCAACGCTAAAAGCGCGCCCCACCCCTAATTGATGAAAACAACTAAATCAAACAAAGGGAGAACCCACATATCCGCCTAAATAAGGCCACACTAAGATGGCAGAGCATGGTAATTGCAAAAGGCCTAAGCCCTTTCAGCCAGAGGTTCAAATCCTCTTCTTAGTTTATGCTAAACACTCTACTAACCCACCTAATTAATCCCCTCGCATATATTGTACCAGTTCTCCTAGCCGTAGCATTTTTAACACTAATCGAGCGAAAAGTGCTAGGATATATGCAACTACGAAAAGGCCCCAACGTCGTTGGGCCATACGGACTCCTCCAACCAATCGCCGACGGAGTAAAACTATTTATTAAAGAACCAATCCGCCCATCAACATCATCACCAATTTTATTCTTAACAGCCCCCATACTAGCTTTAACACTAGCCCTAACCCTATGATCACCCATGCCAATGCCACATCCAGTTACTGACCTCAACCTTGGAATTTTATTTGTCCTAGCCATATCCAGCCTAGCAGTTTACTCCATCCTCGGGTCAGGATGAGCATCAAATTCAAAATATGCACTCATTGGCGCCCTACGAGCCGTAGCCCAAACAATCTCCTATGAAGTAAGCCTAGGACTTATCCTTCTATCAATTATTATCTTTTCAGGGGGGTACACACTCCAAACATTTAACATTACCCAAGAGGCCATCTGACTCCTAATCCCAGCCTGACCCCTAGCTGCAATATGATACATCTCAACACTAGCAGAAACAAACCGAGCACCCTTCGACCTAACTGAAGGTGAATCCGAACTGGTCTCCGGATTCAATGTAGAATATGCAGGAGGCCCATTCGCCTTATTCTTCCTAGCTGAATACGCTAATATTCTACTAATAAATACCCTATCTGCCATTCTATTCCTTGGAGCCTCCCACACCCCAACCATGCCAGAACTAACAACAATTAACCTAATGACCAAAGCCGCACTCCTCTCCATCATCTTCCTATGAGTCCGAGCCTCCTACCCACGATTCCGATATGATCAACTAATACATCTAGTATGAAAAAATTTTCTCCCCCTAACCCTGGCCCTAGTATTATGACACACCGCCCTGCCAATCGCATTCGCAGGACTCCCCCCACAACTCTAATAAGGAACCGTGCCTGAATGCCCAAGGACCACTTTGATAGAGTGGCTTATGAGGGTTAAAGCCCCTCCAGTTCCTAGAAAGAAGGGAATCGAACCCATACTCAGGAGATCAAAACTCCAGGTGCTTCCTTTACACCACTTCCTACGACAAGGTCAGCTAATTAAGCTTTCGGGCCCATACCCCGAACATGACGGTTAAAATCCCTCCCTTGTCAATGAACCCCTATGTACTTATAATCCTCCTCTCTAGTTTAGGACTAGGGACCACCCTAACCTTCGCCAGTTCCCACTGACTACTTGCTTGAATAGGGTTAGAAATTAATACCATGGCAATCCTCCCCCTAATAGCACAACAGCACCACCCACGGGCAGTTGAAGCAACCACTAAATATTTCCTCACCCAGGCCACCGCAGCAGCAATAATTTTATTTGCAGCCACCACAAATGCATGAATAACCGGAGAATGGGACATCAACAACCTCTCACACCCCATTGCTTCAACTATAACCCTCACCGCCCTAGCACTAAAAGTAGGCCTTGCACCAATACACTTCTGAATACCAGAAGTGCTACAAGGACTTGACCTAACAACAGGGCTAATTCTCTCCACATGACAAAAGCTAGCCCCATTCGCACTAATCATTCAAGTAGCCCCAAACACCAACCCGACGCTACTCACAGCCCTAGGCCTCTTCTCAACACTCGTAGGGGGGTGAGGAGGACTTAATCAAACCCAACTACGTAAAATCCTAGCCTACTCATCAATCGCACACATGGGGTGAATAATCATTATTTTACAATACGCCCCCCAACTCACTCTAATTACCCTTGGACTCTACATTCTCATAACATCCACAGCCTTCCTATCGCTAAAAATAGCATCAGCCACAAAAATCAACTCCCTAACAGCAACATGATCAAAAAGCCCAATCCTAACGGCAACCACAGCCATAGCCCTACTATCACTGGGAGGACTTCCCCCACTCACAGGATTTATGCCAAAATGATTAATCCTGCAAGAACTAGCAAAACAGGACCTCCCAGCCACCGCAACAATTATAGCCCTGGCCGCCCTACTAAGTTTATATTTTTATCTACGATTATGTTATGCAATAACCCTAACCATCTCCCCAAGTACAGCCAACGCCACAACACCATGACGAACCCAAACTACACAACTAACACTTGCACTGGCCCTGTCCACAACAACAGCCCTGGGCCTCCTACCAATTGCCCCCTCCATCATGGCACTAACCGCCTAGGGACTTAGGATAACCCAGACCAAGAGCCTTCAAAGCTCTAAGCAGGAGTGAAAATCTCCTAGTCCCTGCCTAAGACTTGCGGGACTTTATCCCACATCTTCTGAATGCAAATCAGACACTTTAATTAAGCTAAAGCCTTTCTAGATGAGAAGGCCTCGATCCTACAAACTCTTAGTTAACAGCTAAGCGCTCAAACCAGCGAGCATTCATCTACTTTCCCGCCGTTAGCCTGAGTAAGGCGGGAAAGCCCCGGCAGACGTCAATCTGCGTCTTTAGATTTGCAATCTAATGTGTTCTTCACCACGGAGCTATGATAGGAAGAGGACTTAAACCTCTATCTTCGGGGCTACAACCCACCACCTAACTTCGGCCATCCTACCTGTGGCAATCACGCGCTGATTCTTTTCTACCAACCACAAAGACATTGGCACCCTCTACCTAGTATTTGGTGCCTGAGCCGGAATAGTCGGTACTGCTCTCAGTCTACTAATCCGCGCTGAACTAAACCAACCCGGATCACTCCTTGGTGATGACCAGATTTACAATGTCATTGTCACTGCCCATGCTTTTGTTATAATTTTCTTTATAGTAATGCCTATTCTCATTGGAGGCTTTGGCAACTGACTAGTGCCCCTAATAATTGGGGCCCCGGATATGGCATTCCCACGAATGAACAACATAAGCTTCTGATTACTACCACCATCTTTCCTTCTACTCCTGGCCTCATCTGGTGTAGAAGCCGGGGCAGGGACGGGATGAACCGTCTACCCGCCACTAGCAGGCAACTTAGCCCACGCGGGGGCATCCGTAGACCTAACTATCTTCTCCCTACACTTAGCTGGTGTATCATCCATTTTAGGGGCAATTAATTTTATTACCACAACTATTAATATAAAACCCCCAGCCATCTCCCAATATCAAACGCCGCTATTTGTGTGAGCCGTCTTAGTAACAGCAGTCCTTCTCTTACTCTCCCTACCAGTCCTAGCAGCCGGAATTACAATGCTTCTAACAGACCGAAACTTAAACACAACATTCTTTGACCCCGCAGGAGGAGGAGACCCAATCCTATATCAACACTTATTCTGATTCTTCGGGCACCCAGAAGTATATATTTTAATCCTGCCGGGCTTTGGAATTATTTCCCACGTGGTGGCTTACTATGCTGGCAAAAAAGAACCATTTGGCTACATAGGAATGGTATGAGCAATGATGGCTATCGGCCTTCTAGGATTCATCGTCTGAGCCCACCACATGTTTACAGTCGGAATGGACGTAGACACACGAGCATATTTCACATCAGCAACAATAATTATTGCCATCCCCACAGGTGTAAAAGTCTTCAGTTGACTAGCAACACTCCATGGAGGTTCAATTAAATGAGAGACACCAATATTATGAGCCCTCGGCTTCATTTTCCTATTTACAGTTGGAGGGCTGACGGGGATCGTCCTATCAAACTCATCCCTTGACATTGTTCTTCATGACACATACTACGTAGTTGCCCACTTCCACTACGTCCTGTCAATGGGTGCTGTATTTGCAATTATAGCAGGCTTTGTACACTGATTCCCATTATTCACCGGATTTACCCTACACAGTACCTGAACAAAAATTCACTTCGGAGTAATATTTGTAGGAGTTAACCTCACATTCTTCCCACAGCACTTCCTAGGCCTGGCAGGAATGCCACGACGATACTCAGACTACCCAGACGCTTACACCCTGTGAAATACAGTTTCTTCTATTGGATCACTCATCTCACTAGTAGCAGTTATCATGTTCTTGTTTATTTTATGAGAAGCCTTTGCCGCTAAACGAGAAGTTTTATCAGTTGAACTAACCACAACAAATGTAGAGTGACTCCACGGATGCCCACCACCATACCACACATTTGAAGAACCCGCATTCGTTCAAGTTCAATCAAATTAACCGAGGAAGGGAGGAATTGAACCCCCATGTGCTGGTTTCAAGCCAGCCACATAACCACTCTGTCACTTCCTTATAAGACATTAGTAAACTTGTAGATTACATCACTTTGTCAAGGTGAAATAGTAGGTTAAACTCCTGCATGTCTTAAGCCCACGGGCTTAATGGCACATCCCACACAACTAGGATTCCAAGACGCGGCGTCACCCGTTATAGAAGAACTTCTCCACTTCCACGACCATGCTTTAATAATTGTATTTTTAATTAGTACCCTAGTACTCTATATTATTGTTGCAATGGTTTCAACAAAGCTCACTAACAAGTATATTTTAGACTCGCAGGAGATCGAAATCGTATGAACCGTCCTCCCAGCTGTTATTCTTATTTTAATTGCCCTACCCTCATTACGAATTTTATATCTTATAGACGAGATTAATGACCCCCACTTAACAATTAAAGCCATAGGACATCAGTGGTACTGAAGCTATGAATACACCGACTACGAAAGCCTGGGCTTTGACTCCTACATAATTCCAACCCAAGACCTCACCCCCGGACAATTCCGTCTCCTAGAGACAGATCACCGAATGGTAGTCCCAATAGAATCACCAATTCGCGTTCTCGTCTCGGCCGAAGACGTCTTACACTCTTGAGCCGTCCCAGCCCTAGGAGTAAAAATAGACGCAGTACCTGGACGTCTTAATCAAACCGCCTTCATTGCCTCCCGACCGGGGGTGTTCTATGGACAATGCTCCGAGATCTGCGGGGCAAACCACAGCTTTATGCCGATCGTAGTTGAAGCAGTGCCACTAGAACACTTCGAAAACTGATCCACTCTTATACTAGAAGACGCCTCACTAGGAAGCTAAATTTGGGCTACAGCGTTGGCCTTTTAAGCCAAAGATTGGTGCCTCCCAACCACCTCTAGTGAAATGCCCCAATTAAATCCCGCCCCTTGATTTGCAATCTTAGTATTCTCGTGAGCAATTTTTCTCACCATTATCCCAACTAAAGTCATAAACCACACTTCACCAAATGAGCCAACCCCTCTAAATGCTGAAGCACACAAAACTGAACCCTGAGACTGACCATGGCAATAAGCTTCTTCGACCAATTTGCAAGCCCATCTTACCTGGGAGTCCCCCTAATTGCCATTGCAATTGCACTACCCTGAGTCCTATACCCCTCCCCATCCTCACGATGGGTTAACAACCGACTTATCACCATTCAAGGATGACTAATTAACCGCTTTACCAACCAACTTATGCTTCCTCTCAACATCGGAGGCCATAAATGAGCTCTGTTATTAGCCTCCTTAATAGTTTTCCTTATTACCATCAACATGCTTGGCCTCCTCCCATATACCTTCACCCCTACAACGCAACTATCCCTTAACATAGGATTTGCCGTACCACTATGACTTGCAACAGTCATTATCGGAATGCGCAACCAACCAACAGTTGCTCTAGGCCACCTCCTCCCAGAAGGAACCCCAATCCTACTAATCCCAGTACTAATTATTATCGAAACAATTAGCCTATTCATTCGCCCCTTAGCTCTTGGTGTCCGACTAACAGCCAACTTAACTGCCGGACACCTTCTAATTCAACTTATTGCTACCGCTGTGTTTGTCCTACTACCCATAATACCAACCGTAGCAATCCTAACAGCCACTGTTCTCTTCTTGCTAACACTTCTAGAAGTTGCAGTCGCAATAATCCAAGCCTACGTATTTGTCCTCCTCCTCAGCCTCTATCTACAAGAGAACGTTTAATGGCCCACCAAGCACATGCATATCATATGGTTGATCCAAGCCCATGACCCCTAACTGGCGCAATCGGAGCTCTTTTAATGACATCCGGTCTAGCGATCTGGTTTCACTTTCACTCAACCACACTTATAACCCTAGGAGCAGTTCTATTACTCCTCACCATGTACCAGTGATGACGAGACATCATTCGAGAAGGAACCTTCCAAGGTCACCACACACCCCCCGTACAAAAAGGCTTACGATATGGAATAATCCTATTCATTACATCCGAAGTATTCTTCTTCCTTGGGTTCTTCTGAGCCTTCTACCACTCAAGCTTAGCACCAACACCAGAACTAGGAGGCTGCTGACCGCCAACAGGAATTATTACACTTGATCCATTCGAAGTCCCCCTTCTTAACACAGCCGTACTTCTAGCATCCGGGGTCACAGTAACATGAGCACACCACAGCCTTATAGAAGGTGAGCGAAAGCAGGCTATCCAATCCCTTGCACTGACTATCATTCTAGGGCTCTATTTCACAGCCCTTCAAGCCATAGAGTACTACGAAGCACCATTTACAATCGCAGACGGGGTCTACGGATCCACGTTCTTTGTAGCCACAGGATTCCATGGACTTCATGTTATTATTGGATCCTCATTTTTAGCCGTCTGCTTTCTCCGCCAAATCCAATACCACTTCACATCTGAGCACCACTTTGGTTTCGAAGCCGCCGCATGATACTGACACTTTGTCGACGTAGTATGACTATTCCTCTACGTATCCATTTACTGATGAGGCTCATAATCTTTCTAGTATTAAGCGCTAGTACGAGTGACTTCCAATCACCCAGTCTTGGTTAAACCCCAAGGAAAGATAATGAACTTAATTATCACCATTTTAATTATCACAATCGCCCTATCCCTTGTGCTAGCAGTCGTATCCTTCTGACTCCCACAAATAAACCCCGACGCAGAAAAACTCTCACCATACGAATGCGGTTTCGACCCCCTCGGATCCGCTCGACTACCCTTCTCTCTTCGATTTTTCCTGGTGGCCATCCTATTCCTCTTATTTGATCTAGAAATCGCCCTCCTTCTTCCCCTGCCCTGAGGCGACCAACTCTATAACCCCGCCGGAACCTTTTTCTGGGCCACAGCAGTCCTTATTCTCTTAACACTAGGACTAGTTTATGAATGAACACAAGGAGGCTTAGAATGAGCAGAATAGGGAGTTAGTCCAAAACAAGACCTCTGATTTCGGCTCAGAAAATCGTGGTTAAATTCCACGACCCCCTTATGACACCCGTTCACTTCAGCTTTACCTCAGCATTTATCCTGGGGCTCATAGGCCTCGCATTTCACCGGACCCACCTGCTATCGGCCCTATTATGCCTAGAAGGAATAATACTATCTCTATTCATTGCACTAGCCCTCTGGGCCCTACAATTCGAATCCACAGGATTCTCAGCAGCCCCAATACTTCTATTAGCTTTTTCCGCCTGCGAAGCAAGCGCAGGCCTTGCCCTCCTAGTCGCCACAGCCCGTACTCATGGAACCGACCGCCTACAAAACCTTAATCTTCTACAATGCTAAAAGTACTAATTCCAACAATCATGCTATTCCCAACAATCTGGTTATCCTCTCCTAAATGACTATGAACAACAACAACCGCACACAGTCTTCTCATTGCACTTACCAGCCTTATCTGGTTAAAATGAACGTCAGAGACCGGCTGAGCAGCTTCTAACATGTACATAGCCACAGACCCGCTATCCACCCCCCTTCTTGTTCTCACATGCTGACTTCTTCCCCTAATAATTCTGGCCAGCCAAAACCACATTAACCCAGAACCAGTCACCCGACAACGACTATACATCACCCTCCTGGCCTCACTACAAACTTTCCTAATTATAGCATTCGGCGCCACCGAAATTATTCTGTTCTACGTTATATTTGAAGCCACACTCATCCCCACCCTCATTATTATTACCCGCTGAGGGAACCAAACCGAACGCCTAAACGCAGGAACCTACTTCCTTTTCTACACACTAGCAGGATCATTACCCCTCTTAGTAGCCCTCCTTCTCCTCCAACAATCAACTGGAACACTGTCTATATTAATCTTACAATATTCCCAACCCCTGGCCCTCAACTCCTGAGGCCACAAAATCTGATGAGCAGGATGCTTAATCGCATTTTTAGTAAAAATACCCCTCTATGGAGTTCACCTCTGACTGCCCAAAGCGCACGTTGAGGCCCCTGTAGCCGGATCCATAGTCCTAGCCGCAGTTCTCCTCAAATTAGGAGGCTATGGAATGATACGAATAATAGTAATGCTAGACCCTCTCTCCAAAGAACTGGCCTATCCCTTCATTATCTTGGCCCTATGGGGTATTATCATGACCGGGTCCATCTGTTTACGTCAAACAGACTTAAAATCGTTAATCGCCTATTCCTCAGTGAGTCACATAGGGCTGGTCGCGGGAGGAATCCTCATCCAAACCCCATGAGGATTTACCGGAGCAATCATTTTAATAATCGCCCACGGCCTTGTGTCCTCCGCACTATTCTGCCTGGCCAACACCGCCTACGAACGAACACATAGCCGAACCATAATTCTTGCGCGAGGATTACAAATAATCTTCCCTCTGACAGCAGTCTGATGATTCATCGCTAACCTAGCTAACCTGGCCCTCCCACCCCTTCCAAACCTCATAGGAGAACTCATAATCATCACCACATTATTTAACTGATCCCCATGAACTATTGCACTTACAGGAGTCGGAACATTAATTACGGCCGGCTACTCCCTCTACCTATTCCTCATGTCTCAACGAGGCCCAGCACCAAACCACATCGTAGGCTTACCACCATTCCACACCCGAGAACACCTACTGATAGCACTTCACCTTGTCCCAGTCATCCTCCTAGTAACAAAACCAGAACTTATATGAGGCTGATGCTACTAGTAAGTATAGTTTAACTAAAAATATTAGATTGTGATTCTAAAGATAGAGGTTAAAATCCTCTTACTCACCGAGAAAGGCCCGAGGCAATAAGCACTGCTAATACTTACAACCCACGGTTAAACTCCGTGGTTTTCTCGCGCTTCTAAAGGATAACAGCTCATCCATTGGTCTTAGGAACCAAAAACTCTTGGTGCAAATCCAAGTGGAAGCTATGCACCCAACACCCTTAATCCTATCCTCTTCACTGGTCCTAGTTATCATTATTTTAATTTATCCCCTACTCACCTCACTAAGTCCAAAACCTCTAAACCCCAAGTGAGCAACACTGCACGTCAAAACCGCTGTAAGCTCCGCATTCTTTATTAGCCTTCTCCCGCTCATACTTTTCCTTGATCAAGGCACTGAAACCATCGTCACAAACTGACACTGAATAAATACCACAATATTTGACGTTAACATCAGCTTCAAATTTGATCACTACTCACTTATCTTCACCCCTATTGCCCTTTACGTAACCTGATCCATCCTCGAATTTGCATCTTGATACATACACTCCGACCCATACATGAACCGATTCTTCAAATACCTACTATTATTCCTAGTAGCCATGATTATCCTAGTAACAGCCAACAATATATTTCAACTGTTCATTGGATGAGAAGGGGTTGGAATCATATCATTCCTCCTCATCGGCTGATGATACGGGCGAGCAGACGCCAACACAGCAGCCCTACAAGCCGTAATCTATAACCGAGTAGGTGACATCGGACTAATCATGAGCATGGCCTGATTTGCAATAAACCTAAACTCATGGGAAATTCAACAAATCTTCTTCCTATCAAAAGACTTCGACACAACCCTCCCATTAATTGGCCTTATCCTAGCAGCAACTGGAAAATCCGCCCAATTTGGACTCCACCCATGACTTCCCTCCGCCATGGAGGGCCCCACACCAGTCTCTGCCCTACTTCACTCCAGCACTATGGTTGTGGCCGGAATCTTTCTTCTAATCCGACTCCACCCCATCATGGAAAACAACGAACTCGCCCTAACAATTTGTCTATGCTTAGGAGCCCTGACCACCCTATTTACAGCTGCCTGTGCCCTAACCCAAAACGACATTAAAAAAATCGTGGCCTTCTCTACATCAAGCCAACTAGGACTCATAATAGTAACAATTGGGCTTAATCAACCACAACTAGCATTCCTTCACATCTGCACACACGCCTTCTTCAAAGCAATATTATTCTTGTGCTCGGGATCAATTATCCACAGCCTCAACGACGAACAAGACATCCGAAAAATAGGGGGCTTACAAAACCTTATACCATTTACCTCAACCTGCCTAACAATTGGTAGCCTAGCACTCACAGGAACTCCATTCCTAGCCGGATTCTTTTCAAAAGACGCCATCATCGAAGCCCTGAATACCTCCTACCTAAACGCCTGAGCCCTGACCCTCACACTCATCGCCACCTCCTTCACCGCCGTGTACAGTTTCCGAGTAGTCTTCTTCGTTAATATAGGAACACCCCGATTCCTGCCATTTTCACCAATCAACGAAAATGACCCGTCAGTAATTAACCCTATCAAACGACTTGCTTGAGGAAGCATCATCGCAGGGCTTATCATTACATCCAACTTCTTACCCTCAAAAACACCAACCATAACAATGCCCACAACCCTTAAAATAGCCGCCATCGTAGTGACAATTATCGGACTGCTAACAGCCATAGAACTCACTGCTCTAACCAATAAACAATTTAAAACTCACCCAACAGCCCAACTACACCACTTCTCCAACATACTAGGCTACTTCCCAGCAATTACCCACCGACTAATACCAAAACTAAACTTAACCCTGGGCCAACTAGCCGCCACCCAAATAGTAGACCAAACATGATTTGAAGCCGCAGGGCCAAAAGGGGCCTCTTCAGCCCAAATTAAAATGGCTAAAACCATTAGCGACGCCCAACGAGGAATAATTAAAACATACCTAACAATCTTCCTGCTCTCCACAGCTCTAGCCATTCTCCTAGCCACAATTTAAACCGCCCGAAGGGTCCCACGACCCAGACCCCGAGTTAACTCCAACACCACAAACAAGGTTAAAAGCAACACCCACGCACAAATAACCAATATTCCACCACCAGATGAATATATTTCAGCAACCCCACTAGTATCCCCCCGCAACACAGAAAACTCCTTTAAGCCATCAACAACCACCCAAGACCCCTCATACCAACCATCTCAAAACAAACTAACCATCAGCCCAACACCAAGTAAATAAACTAAAACATACCCAACCACAGAACGATCGCCTCAAGCTTCAGGAAAAGGTTCAGCAGCCAAAGCCGCCGAATACGCAAACACCACAAGCATACCCCCTAAATAAATTAAAAAAAGAACCAAGGACAAAAAAGACCCACCATGACTAACTAATACCCCACACCCAACCCCCGCCGCCATCACTAAACCAAGAGCGGCGAAATAAGGTGCAGGATTAGAAGCCACAGCAACCAAACCAATAATTAAAGCTATTAACAGCAAAGATACAAGATAAGTCATAATTCTCACTCGGATTTTAACCGAGACCAGTGACTTGAAGAACCACCGTTGTTATTCAACTATAAGAACCCATAATGGCAAGCCTACGAAAAACACACCCTCTTATTAAAATCGCCAACGACGCACTAGTCGACCTCCCAGCCCCCTCAAACATCTCAGTATGATGAAACTTTGGGTCACTACTAGGACTATGTTTGATTACCCAAATCCTAACAGGACTATTCCTGGCAATACACTACACCTCCGACATCTCCACAGCCTTCTCCTCAGTGGCCCACATCTGCCGTGACGTCAACTACGGATGACTTATTCGAAATATACATGCAAACGGAGCATCCTTCTTTTTTATCTGCCTTTACCTCCACATTGCTCGGGGCCTATACTATGGATCTTACCTCTACAAAGAAACCTGAAACATCGGAGTCATCCTCTTCCTCCTAGTAATGATAACAGCCTTCGTCGGCTACGTCCTCCCATGAGGACAGATATCTTTCTGAGGTGCCACAGTCATCACAAACCTCCTATCAGCCGTCCCCTACGTAGGGGACGCCTTAGTACAATGAATCTGAGGAGGCTTCTCAGTAGATAATGCAACTCTCACACGATTCTTTGCCTTCCACTTCCTGCTTCCATTTATCGTCGCAGCAGCAACCATTCTTCACCTATTATTTCTCCACGAAACAGGATCAAACAACCCAATAGGACTAAACTCCGACGCAGACAAAATCTCCTTCCACCCATATTTCTCCTACAAAGACCTCCTAGGCTTTGTAGTCATACTACTAGCACTTGCGTCCCTGGCACTATTTTCCCCAAACCTATTAGGAGACCCAGAAAACTTTACCCCAGCAAACCCGCTAGTTACCCCACCCCACATTAAACCTGAATGATACTTCCTATTCGCCTACGCCATCCTTCGATCCATCCCAAACAAACTGGGAGGAGTCCTGGCCCTCCTATTCTCTATCCTAGTCTTAATAGTAGTACCAATCTTGCACACATCAAAACAACGAGGACTAACATTCCGACCAATCACCCAATTCCTCTTCTGAACCTTGGTTGCGGACATAATTATCTTAACATGAATTGGAGGAATACCAGTAGAACACCCGTTCATTATTATTGGACAAGTTGCATCAGTCCTATACTTCGCCCTATTCCTAGTTCTAATCCCCCTAGCTGGATGACTAGAAAATAAAGCACTTGAATGAGCCTGCCCTAGTAGCTTAGTTTTAAAGCATCGGTCTTGTAATCCGAAGATCGGAGGTTAAAATCCCCCCTAGTGCCGCCAGAAAAAAGAGATTTTAACTCTCACCCCTGGCTCCCAAAGCCAGAATTCTAAATTAAACTATTTTCTGCATAACATTATGGTGTAGTACATAATATGCATAATATTACATATGCATTAGTACATCTATGTATAATCACCAATAAAATATTTAGACCATAAAGCAAGTATATACCTGTAAAGTGCATTTACATACCATTATAAATTCAATAAAATATTAATTAAACTTAAACCTATGGGAGCGTCCAAATACTGTTGTCCTCAGATTTTTACTCTGTTTAATCAATTAGGATTTACATATACAATATTAATGTAGTAAGAAACCACCAACCAGTTTATATAAAGGTTAAACGTTAATGATAGAATCAGGGACAATAATTGTGGGGGTCGCACTTAGTGAACTATTACTGGCATCTGGTTCCTATTTCAGGTCCATAATATTCATTACTCCACTCTCGGATAATTATATCTGGCATTTGATTAATGGTGTAGTACATATGTCTCGTTACCCCCCAAGCCGAGCGTTCTTTTATATGCATAGGGTATCTTTTTTTGGTCTGCCTTTCACATACATCTCAGAGTGCAGGCTCAATAATAACTTAAGGTGGAACATAATGGTCACAAATAATACAACTTAATGATCGAAAGACATAACTCAAGAATTACATATTTTTATCTCAAGTGCATAATACATCCTTATCCAACACACTCTTATACTATATGCCCCCCGTTTTTGCGCGACAAACCCCCTTACCCCCTACGCCCGGCAAATCCTGTATCTCTGTCAAACCCCAAAACCAGAGAGGACAGGCCGAGCGTATCAAAGTCAACAAGTTGTAATAAGGGTTGACTTATGCCATCACATATTATATATAACATATAAATATTTTTTAAACATCCTAAACACACAACCTAAAAACAGGGACTAAAAAAATCACAAAACGCCGGAATACTAAAATTTCCAAGATATAA